AAGAAGATTGTTTACGAAGAAACAACAAGAAAAATTCATATTCAGATACATAAGAGTTATATAGGAATCTAAATAGTCTTTTATTTTCTTTTGAAAAAAGAAAAATGGATTTCATTGAAGTAATAAGACTATTCCAATTCGAATAATAGTTGAGAAAGAATCGCAATAAATGCAAAGATGAAACATCTTTGATCCGGTAGTCAAGGATTTGAACCAAGATTTCAAAATGGATAGGATAGAGTATCTCTATATGTGATAGATAAGGTAAATGCAAAAATTTGTCTTCTAAAAAGGGAAATATTGAATGAATAGATTGTAAATTTTGAAACTTTGGTATTTCTTTTTCTTCCGGACAAGCTTTTTCTTCTGGACAAGATAGTTCTCTTAGCGAGAATGGGATTTCTACAACGATTGCAAACCCCTCTGATAGAATCTGAGAATAAAACTCCAAATAAAAATGATTGCTATGATCCAACAATCGATCTTGGTTAGGATGATTAACCGAATTAATCCAAAAATTCTGCTGATACATTCGAATAATTAAACGTTTCACAAGTAGTGAACTAAATTTCTTGTTATTACAACCAAAAATTTCTACAGGTTCCGAATCAGCTTTTCCACAATCATGGGCAAACGCATAAATATATTCCTGAAAGAGAAGTGGGTAAACGAAGTATTGTTGACGAGATTTTTGTTTTTCTGAATACCCTTCGAATTTTTCCATTTGTATTTATACTTGAATCAGAGAAAAAAAGTATTTCTCGATTTATCAAATACATAGTGCAATATGGTCAGAACAGGGTGTTACATTTTTTAAAACAAACCCTGGGAAGAAAGGGAGTGTAATCCATAGATCTTTTTCTGGTCCTTTTCTATCTAATTAGTTTATGTTTGTTCTAATTCCAAAACAAAAAAGAACAAATCTTTTATTTTTGCAGGCCAATCGCTCTTTTGACTTTGGAATACAGTTTCGTTATCAATATACTGCTTCTTTTACACATTCAATTCATAACATCCCTTTTCAATCCATAATCAAGAATAATTCAAGAATAATTAGGATTCCTAAAAAAATTAAAGGGTCCACTGATAGGAAAACCCAACCTTTCCCCGCAATAGGCACTAATCCATTTTTAACGTCTAATTAGATCGGGGAATCCTTTCAATTAAGAAGTTAAGCTCGTTGCTTTTTATTTTACCAGAATTAGAGCCAGGCTCTATCCATTTATTCACTAGACCCAGAAAATCGGAATTTTTTTATTCCTAAAAAAAAAAAAAATTGATTTTATTACGACATGCTATTTTTTCCATTCATTACCTTTGAGGATCAGTCGTGGTCTTCTAGACTCTACCAAGAGTCTGGACGAATTTGTTGCTTCATCCAAATGTGTAAAAGATCATAGTCGCACTTAAAAGCCGAGTACTCTACCATTGAGTTAGCAACCCAGATAAAATAGGATCTTAGATACGATCGAAATCTAAAAATCGATGAAATTACACCGGACGCTCCCGTCAAAACATTAAATTAGCAAGACATCAAAAGAAAGATTTTATCACTCATTAAAAACACTAAAATACCAAAATAAAAAAACACTAAAATACCAAAATAAACAAATCGGTTAAATTTCACTAAGGTTAAAAAAGGGGCAGCCCCAATCACAATAGCAAAATTGTTATTTTTTAGCAATTTCTATTTCTTTACCTCTTTAAATAGAAACTTTAACTCTTTAAATAGAAACTTTAACTCTTTAAATAGAAAAATCTTCTATGCGAGTACATGCAAGAGGGCAACCCCTCATTTGAGCGAAGTGTAGACAGAAATACCTAATATGAAGTGACGATAAAGAGACCTATCTAGCTACAAATTCTAGCTGTTCAATAGACCTTTGTCAATAGAAATACAATGGTAAGAAAACCAATTAGATACAAATAAGGAAATTAAATAAGGGCTTTTGTTGAATTGGCACGACATAAATGCAGCAAAAAAATAGGACTAAAAAAGAGGCAAATTGTGGCTAAATACTTGAGTTCTTCAATTAACTCAAAGTTCTTTCTTTATCTTTAAAGATTTCTGCTTTCCTTAAAATATCATAAACAGTTCTTGTCGGTTGAGCACCTTTTTCAAGGAAATAGAGAATAGCTGAAACATTTAAAGAAGTTTGATTCTTTATTGGATCATAAAAACCAACTTTTTGAAGATCTCTTCCTTCTCTTCGAGATCGAACATCAATTGCAACGATTCGATAGACAGCTTATTGGGATAGATGTAGATAAACAATGCCCCCCCTAGAAACGTATAGGAGGTTTTCTCCTCATACGGCTCGCGAAAATGATTCGAATTTCTATCTATAATACAAGTATATAAAAATTAGACTATGACTTGCATTAATTTCCTTATAGAAATAGAAGAAAAAACAAATTTCATTTATACTCGTGACTCAAGTTGGCTAACTTTGACTGACAGACTTCAAATGAGAAACCTTTCGAAATTTTTTGAGTCGTCTCTAAACTTTTTTCTTTATCTCATCTCGAACAAATTTACTTTTATTCCTTATTCTGATCTAATTCTATTGTTGAGACGATTGAAAATCATATTTACTTGTTCCGGAATCCTTTATCTTTGATTTGTGAAATCCTTGGGTTTAGACATTACTTCGGGAATTCTTATTCTTTTTTCTTTCAAAAGAGTAGCAACATACCCTTTCTTTTTTTTTTTTATTTCCTTCAATAAAAATAAAGCGTTTTCCTCTTCTCTAGAAATCGAATATGAACGATTGATTCTCATAGACTTTTAATCAAAAAAGTTTTCCACTCTTCCAAAATAAGACTTTTTTCTTATTTTAACCTTTCAATTTCTGTATTAAGGATAGACTGACAAAGTTGGCCTAATTTATTAGTTTTCACTAACCCTAGATTCTTTCCCTTGATAAAAAATAAATTCTGTCTTCTCGAGCTCCATCGTGTACTATTTACTTACAAACAACCCAGCGCAAATTGGTTCGGGATAAATAGAACAGACTATGTCGAGCCAAGAGCATTTTCATTACTATGGAAAATGGTGGATAGCAAAATCCACAATCGATCATGTCCTTCAAGTCGCACGTTGCTTTCTACCACATCGTTTTAAACGAAGTTTTACCATAACATTCCTCTAATTTCATTGCAAAGTGGTATCGAGAGTTGATCCAATATTGATGGAATCATGAATAGTCATTGGTTTTGTATACTAATTCAAACTTGCTATCTATGGAGAAATTATCGCGGAAGACCCTGCAAAGATACCATTTTTTTAAACCCATATTCTATCATATGAATGAAACATAGTTTGAAAAAGAGGAATAAACTAATTTGCTTAAGACTTATTTACTATTGAATTTCCATACTCAACAGAGAACCCGAAATGATTAATCCTGAAACGAGAAGGATCAACTCTTCTCCAACAAATAAACTATGCCAATGAAAAGATTGGTAGTTTTTTAGTAATTATAAACTTTTCATACTTCTTCGACTGGAGTAACCAAAGAAAGAAAAAATGAAGTAAAAAAATTAGTGTAAAGTAAAATTCAGGTCTTTACTTTTACTTATAGTATTCCTTCTTTTAGCTAATAGAAAGAACTAAAAATCAAAAATAAGAAAAGTATAATTGTTTTTTGAATCCATTCTATTCTATCCAACAAATAGTTCTTACCTTATCCTTATCGGAATGGGTCATTTGGGATATTTAAAGAATCCCAAATCGAGATCGTTTTCGCTTAACCAAAGAAGGACCACTCTTTTTTTTTTTTTCACATTAGGTATCAAATGTATCCTGTAAGAATTCCCACTTCATGGATATGGAGCATAAAGTTTATCTAAAAAGTTCGAATTTCAAAACACAAATTCAAAGCACATATTGAGTAACGAGTAGTAGGAGTATATCCTGAATGTGCCTGACAGACCAAAATTTTTAATGAAAATAAAAATAGTCAATTTGACTGGACTTGACACTTGATTTTGTTTTCTGAGAAAGAAAAGGAATCCTTAAAAATGCATCTAATCTAAGAGTTCATAAGAAATAATTATTTTCTTTAATAAGCTTTTGTGTCGTGTAGGGCACAATACGATTCTATCTTTCGTTTCATCAAAAAAAATCTGGGACGGAAGGATTCGAACCTCCGAATAACGGGACCAAAACCCGCTGCCTTACCGCTTGGCCACGCCCCATTCCGTTTTATGTGACACTAATGAACACTATTTTTAGTATATATTATTCGTCAACCCCACTTCAATTACCTAATACCTAAAAAATGAGGGATATTTTCTTGCTAGGATTCTAAACATGCGGATAATATAGAATCCTAAAAATGCATTGATCATTACATGGAATTCTATTAAGATATTATATGAAAGTCGAATTTCTTCCATTCTCATTTGAGAATGAGAATACAAGGAGGTATTTTGTGTTTGGAAAAGTCCGAAGAAAAAAGGATTTTGAATCCACCTTTTCTTTTCCTTTTTCCCTTAGAAAAATAACTCAATCAAAATCCAATTATCTACTCTACAAGAACGAACGAAATGTTTGTTATGCCTAATATACTTAGTTTAACCTGTATCTGTTTTAATTCTGTTCTTTATCCGACTAGTTTTTTCTTCGCCAAATTACCTGAAGCTTATGCCATTTTCAACCCAATCGTGGATATTATGCCTGTCATACCTGTACTCTTTTTTCTATTAGCGTTTGTTTGGCAAGCTGCTGTAAGTTTTCGATGAAATCTTTACTATTCTGTTCTGTCTGTCAAATTGAATGATGTATTCATTCCAAAAAAATGAAAAAAATGAATAAGAGCCGAGAAGTCTTATATTATGAACTTTCGATTCTAAAATTCAAATTCTTCTACATTGAATGTAGAGCTGCAGCAATAAATTTGGATCAGCCTTTCTACCCCCTGCACCTACGTTGAGCAGGTACCTTTACTTTAGGTACCCACACAATACCTAAACTTTTTTTTTATATTGATAAGACTGCTTATTATAAATCAATTCTTGCAATTTTTTTTTTTTTTTAGAATTTATTTTTGCATTTTTAGGTGTCAAAAAAAAAAAAGATCCTAGTGGATCTGTGCGGTAAGGAAAAACGGGTAATCTATTTCTTAAAAAAAAATCTTGGAGATTATGTAATGCTTACTCTCAAACTCTTTGTTTATACAGTAGTGATATTCTTTGTTTCCCTCTTTATCTTTGGATTCTTATCTAATGACCCAGGACGTAATCCTGGGCGTGAGGAGTAAAAATCCAAAATTTTTGGAAATTTTTCTTACAAATTAGATTTATACAAATTAGATTTATTTCGAAATTTATCTACGAGAAAATCCGGGGGTCAGAATTCCTTACAATTCGAAAGTCCCAACTGATCCGAGGGGGCGGAAAGAGAGGGATTCGAACCCTCGGTACAAAAAAATTGTACAACGGATTAGCAATCCGCCGCTTTAGTCCACTCAGCCATCTCTCCCCGTTCCAAATCCAAAGGTTTTCCTGATATGACAGAGACAAGAAATAACGATTACAAAAAATTCTTCCTTTTTTCATTTCAAAAGTACATAAAAATTATATTGCCAATTCCATTTTAGTTATATTCTTTTTTCTTATTTTAGTTATATTCTTTATGTTAATAAAAAACAGCAGAAAATTCTTGTTTTTTTATCAACAAAGCAAAAAAAAAGTCTTATCAACCCCAACATAAAATAGGAAAGAAAAATAAAGTAAGTAGACCTGACCCCTTGAATGATGCCTCTATCCGCTATTCTGATATATAAAATCGATGTGGATGAAATTGTTGTATAAGCAGATTTTTTGTATTTCCTTAGACTTAGACCGCGCAAGAATTTTTCGCTATTTATAATTTCATATTCTTGTTACTACACGTTCTATAGGAATAAGAAGAAATCGCAACTCTTTTCCGTTACACATAAAAATGGAATTTCGAAAGTCAACTTTTCTTTTCAATATCTTTCTTTTTTTTTCAGAATCCTATTTTTGTTCTTCCACCCATGCAATAGACTGCGAATGAGAAAAGAGGGTTATTTTTCCCTTAAAAGATAGACTTTGATTGAAATAGGAATCATAAAATAATGCTAAATTAAAATGTTTATTTCTTTATTTTATATTATAGTATTAAGAATTTTTTCTTATAGTATTAAGAGTATAAGAAAAGGATAAGAATAATAAAAATGAATCCAATGAAATTCATTGATTTACCACGACCTCGGTTGTGACCCCATAGATATAAATGCAAAATTTCTATCTTCGAGACCATTGAAAAAGGGCATTGAACGAGAAAGAAATCGTCCACTGATAATCAAACTATCATATGCCTTGGAAGTAATATGAGGTGCTCGGAAATGGTTGAAGTAATTAAATAGGAGGATCACTATGACTATAGCCCTTGGTAGAGTTACAAAAGAAGAAAATGATCTATTTGATATTATGGACGACTGGTTACGAAGGGACCGTTTCGTTTTTGTAGGATGGTCCGGCCTATTGCTCTTTCCTTGTGCTTATTTCGCTTTAGGGGGTTGGTTTACAGGGACTACTTTTGTAACTTCTTGGTATACCCATGGATTAGCTAGTTCCTATTTGGAAGGTTGCAATTTCTTAACGGCGGCGGTTTCCACCCCTGCCAATAGTTTAGCACACTCTTTGTTGCTACTATGGGGACCGGAAGCACAGGGGGATTTTACTCGTTGGTGTCAATTAGGTGGTCTGTGGACTTTTGTTGCTCTCCATGGGGCTTTTGCACTAATAGGTTTCATGTTACGTCAATTTGAACTTGCTCGGTCTGTTCAATTGCGGCCTTACAATGCAATTTCATTCTCTGGTCCAATCGCTGTTTTTGTTTCCGTATTCCTTATTTATCCACTGGGACAATCAGGTTGGTTCTTTGCACCGAGTTTTGGCGTAGCAGCTATATTTCGATTCATCCTTTTCTTCCAAGGATTTCATAATTGGACGTTGAACCCATTTCATATGATGGGAGTTGCCGGAGTATTAGGCGCGGCTCTGTTATGCGCTATTCATGGGGCTACCGTAGAAAACACTCTATTCGAAGATGGTGATGGTGCAAATACCTTCCGAGCGTTTAACCCAACTCAAGCGGAAGAAACTTATTCAATGGTTACTGCTAATCGTTTTTGGTCCCAAATCTTTGGTGTTGCTTTTTCCAATAAACGTTGGTTACATTTCTTTATGCTATTTGTACCCGTCACCGGTTTATGGATGAGTGCTATTGGCGTAGTTGGCCTGGCTCTGAACCTACGTGCCTACGACTTCGTTTCCCAGGAAATCCGTGCAGCGGAAGATCCTGAATTTGAGACTTTCTACACAAAAAATATTCTTTTAAACGAGGGTATTCGTGCGTGGATGGCAGCTCAGGATCAGCCTCATGAAAATCTTATATTCCCTGAGGAGGTTCTACCACGTGGAAACGCTCTTTAATGGAACTTTCGTTTTAGCTGGTCGTGACCAAGA